AGCTTTACATCCATCCCAAGGTATCATTTCTAATACATCTGTGGGGCAAGCTCGGACACATTGAGTACACCCTATACATGTATCATAAATCTTTACTGAGTGTGACATTGGATCTATTATTAATTTTTAAACGTCATAAATTTTCGATCTAGTAAACTTATAAAATGAATCATATATTTAGACACCAGATGAATCAATGATTAAGCAGAATTTTTCTAATGAATCTATTTCTGGATCGGCTCATGAGGGGAGAGAGGGCCAGGATACTTTGATTTGTTACGTTTTCGCAAACATAATCATATATTACGTATTATACATGCTAATTGGAATTGATGAAGATTCTTCTTTTAAATATCTATTTGAGGAATAGAATTCATTTTTATGATTAATGATTAATCTTACTTATTCCAAAAATTGGATTGGTTGATACGAATAGAGTTTCTATTAAGATAAATTGACGAAACAATTGCTAATCCAATAGCTGCTTCAGCGGCTGCAATAGCTATAACAAAAATTGAGAAAATGTCTCCTATTAATTGTTAATTGGCGATTATCAAAAAAATCTGAAAATGTTACTAAATTTAAATTAACTGCATTCAGTATAAGTTCAAGACACATAAGGGCTCGAACCATATTTCGACTCGTGATCAATCCATAGATACCAATAGAAAATAAATAAGCACTCAAAATAAGTACATGTTCGAGCAGCATTGACCAACTCCTTATCGATATCGATGCATTTCAAGATGAATAACAATTAAACCGATTTAATTGACTAGAATATAATAAGTACGGAGCTCACAAATGTGTAACAAAGACAACGAAATTAATCTATTTTATTGGTAGTAATATATTGAAATAAAAACATTTCAATTTTCTATATGATATATGAACAATCTTCAAATAGAATTGAAACACGGAACAAAGTTTTATTTGGATTGATAATTTATTACTGACGAGCCACAGCAATTGCACCTATCAAAGCAACTAAAAGAATTATGGAAATAAGTTCAAATGGAAGAAAAAAATCTGTTGCTAAATGAATCCCAATTTGTTGACTATTACTTACTAAAATCTTGCTCTATAATCTGATTTGATCTTGTAGTCCAAATAATACCATACCATGAAGTATCTGGAATAATAGTAATTAGTGAAAAAAAAATACTTGTACAAACCATCGAAGTAACCCTATCCCCAACGGTCCAAAGAGTCAAATCTTTGTAAGATCCTGAACCATTCATAAACATCACAGCAAATATGATTAAAACATTTATAGCCCCTACGTAAATAAGGAGCTGTGCGGCAGCTACAAAATGGGAATTTGATGAAATATAGAATAAAGATATACAAACAAGAACTAATCCCAATGAAAATGCAGAATAAATTGGATTGGTAAGTAATACCACTCCCAGACCTCCTAATATAAGACCCAATCCCAGAAACACTAAAAGAAAATCATGTCATGTATTGGTCCAGGTAAATCCATTATATATGTAAAATAATATATGTAAAATAATAAAAAAATCAAAAATATTTCATGACCTTATTGACCTGACCAGGAAAATTACCCTCTAAATGTTAATAAATTAGAATGGATGTGAATTAATGTGGATCCAATAATTGGATCAATCTTATTCTTTAATCAAAAATGCTAAATGGGAGTTTAAACAAGCTATATCTGTCAAAATAATTAAAAATATATAACTATATTTTTAATCCAAACGAAGCCTGGTTTCTCGCCAATCAATCAATAGTCGGTATTTTTATTGTATAATTAATTATTGGCCAAGGAAAAAGAAAACTCATTTTTTGATCAAAAAAAAAAAATGGAACCTTAGTAATTTTGAATTGTTCTTGAAGCATGAGGTTTATTCATTTTTTATTTGAGGCGAATTTAAAATTGTTCGAATTGTGTAATCGTCAATTACTGGCATTGGTAAACGACCCAAAGCTATTTGATTATAATTCAATTCGTGACGATCATAAGTTGAAAGCTCATATTCTTCGGTCATTGATAAACAATTTGTTGGGCAATACTCAACACAATTACCACAAAAGATACAGATTCCGAAATCGATACTGTAATTAAGCAATTGTTTCTTTCGAATATCCGTTTCCAATTTCCAATCAACAACAGGTAAATCTATAGGACATACACGAACACATACTTCACAAGCAATGCATTTATCAAATTCAAAGTGAATTCGACCGCGGAAACGCTCCGATGTGATCAATTTTTCATAAGGATATTGAATAGTTACAGGTAAACGATTTGTGTGGGATAAAGTAATCATGAAACTTTGACCAATGTACCTTGCAGCTCGTACTGTTTGTTGACCATAATTCATGAATCCGGTTACCATAGGGAACATATCGTGAATATCTAGGAGTAATTTTTTTCTTTCTCTTGTTTGATACAAGTCGTGAATCAAAAATAGTTTATTTACAGGGAAAGGAGTTGGGAAGAAGTTGTTAATAGTTAATACTAGATTACCTAGAGAAATAGGTAAAAGGAATTTCCATCCAAGATTTCATAATTGGTCCATTCTTAGCCTAGGTAAAGTCCATCTTGTTGTTATAGGAATGAATAAAAACAAATATGTTTTCACTAATGTAATAAAAAGACCAAGTATTGTTCCAAAAACTCCACTCGCCTTATTTATTTCAAAAAGTTGAGGAATAAATATGTAAGGAATAGATAGATTCCACCCACCCAAATAAAGAACTGTTACAAAGAATGAAGAAACTAGTAGATTTAAATAGGAAGCAACATAAAATAAACCAAATTTTATACCTGAGTATTCGGTTTGATAACCTGCTACTAACTCTTCCTCTGCTTCTGGTAAATCAAAAGGTAATCTCTCACATTCTGCTAGGGAGGAAATTATAAAAATGATAAACCCTATAGGTTGACGCCACAAATTCCACCCCCAAAAACCGTATTTTGACTGTGCCTCAATTATATCAACTGTACTTGAACTGTTAGATAATCATAGTCGGTGATAACATCACTGTTCCCATTGCTATTACAGAAACGTACGTGAGATTTTCGCCTCATATGGCTCCTCGAGAATCACAAATAAATCTAAGGACCGGATCAGCATTCTTTATCTTGATATGTTCTAGATAGAGTAAAAATCTATTGAAAGGTCCCGAATTAGACCAATGGAATTCTGTCTACTATAATACTAATTAAGTACTTCTGAATTGATCTCATCCTTTATTTTATCACTTTATTTAATAATAATTTTATTTTTGAGTAATAATGAAATCCTTAAATAAAATACTCCTTGTGTAAATATAACTATCCATAGATATTTCAACCCATAGTTTTCGATTACGAAAAAGAATTAGACATTACATTATATATTATATAGATATAGAAAAAATAAAAAGATCTCTCTTTTTTTATTTCATTCTTTTTTTTTTTTTCGTTCCTACTCGTCTTTCTCAAAAGGGTATTCAAAAAAAGTAAAGGATTATTTCGTTTCTAATAGTTATTTATTTAATTGGTGGATAGGAACATACTCTGGATCGGAATCGTAGGGAGTACTACCTGATCATTTCTACCAACTTAAAGCCCCAATTAGTATTCCTTTTATGCAGAAATGTCCTTTTGGATAATTTACATAATATCTATTACTAATCCTTTGTGTAATTTTGGTGTTTCTAACCATCCACTTATTTTTGCGGAATCACCCCCCGTTATGGTAATACATGTATGTAAATACATACAAACGATAGTGAAAACTCCATACAGTTGATCTTTTGCACCCGCTTCAAGCTATGATATGATGTCCAATCAACCAATCTTGGGGTAAACAGTCTCTACTGCTTGTATTTACTTTCCTGGTACATAGGGAAATGAGACTGGATCTTTTTACTGCGAACTTCTAAGCTGTTTTCTTTCACTCATATAACTATCTGATTTAGTTCGTCAACCCAAATGAGAAACAAATAAATGAGGATAGTTATTCAAACCTTTCCTAGAAATAAAGTCAAAAGAAATAGGAAAAGTTTATGTCTCAACGAATCGCACGTAGAGATATTGATAATACACATAGAGTTAATGGTATTTCATAACTAATCGATTGAGCAGCAGCTCGTAAACCACCCAAAAAAGAATATTTATTATTTGATCCATATCCTGACATAAGTAGTCCAATGGGAGCAATACTTGAAATAGCGATCCATAAAAAAACACCAATATTGAGATCAGCTAGCACCTTGTGCTAGCCAAAAGGAATTACCGAATAACTTAGTAGAATTGATATGACCACTATGGATGGTCCGATACTGAATAAACTGGTATCTCCTCTAGATGGAATAATATTTTCTTTTAAAAGTAGTTTTGTCCCATCTGCTAGCGCTTGGAGAATTCCAAAAGGGCCGGCGTATTCAGGTCCAATACGTTGTTGTATCCCTGCGGATATTTCTCTTTCTAACCATACAATTACTAGTACACTTATTGTAATTCCCAATACAAGAGTCAAGCTAGGGATAAGCATCCATATAATCTCATAGACCTCCTTTAAGGATTCCAATTTGGAAAACGAATTGATATCTTGTACTTCTGTTGTATCAATTATCATTTCAACGATCAACTTCTCCCATAATGATATCTATACTACCTAGTATCGTCATAATATCAGCCAATTTCATTCTTTTAACTAACTGAGGGAGAATTTGCAAATTGATAAAACCGGGTGGTCGGATTTTCCATCGCCAAGGAAAAAACTTTGATCTCCTATCAAAAAAATTCCCAACTCTCCCTTTGGTGCTTCGACTCTCACATAAAGTTTCTGTTTCGGTAATTCAAAAGTGGACGAAGGTTTTTTACTAATGAATCCATATTCAAAATCATTCCATTCAGGATCGCTTACTCTATCAAAGCATCGGATTTCTAAATTCTCATAGGCCCCCCTGGAATTCCTTCCAGAACTTGTTGAATCATTTTTATAGATTCCGTCATTTCATTGATTCGTACTAAATAACGAGCTAATTAATCTCCTTCTTTTTGCCATTTCATTTCCCAATCAAATTCGTCATAACACTCATAATTATCAATTTTACGAAGATCCCATTGTATTCCGGAAGCTCGTAGCATTGGTCCTGATAAACCCCAATTTATTGCTTCTTCTCCATTAATAATGCCACTCCCTCAATTCGTTCTAAAAAAATAGGATTTCGTGTAATAGTAATAAGTTTTTGATATTCAGAAATCCCTGTTAAAAAATAATCACAGAAATCAAAACATTTATCTATCCAGCCATGAGGTAGATCAACAGCCACTCCTCCGATACGAAAATAATTATGCATCATTCTCATACCAGTGGCAGCTTCGAATAAATCATATACTAATTCTCTTTCTTTAAAAATATAGAAGAAAGGGGTTTGTGCACCAATATCTGCCATAAAGGGACCAAGCCATAATAAATGAGAAGCTATACGACTCAACTCCAACATAATTACTCTGATATAGCTGGCTCTCTTCGGTACTTGAATATTTCCTAATTGCTCTGGTCCATTTACGGTTATTGCTTCTGTGAACATAGTAGCTAAATAATCCCAACGTGTTACATAAGGCAGATACTGTATAATTATAATTGTTCGGTTTTCCACAATTTTTTCCATCCCTCTGTGTAAATAACCCAATATTGGTTCACAGTCAATAACATCTTCACCATCTAGAGTAATGATGAGCCGAAGAACCCCATGCATGGATGGGTGGTGAGGACCCATATTTACTATCATGAGGTCTTTTCTGGTAGCTGGTACATTCATAGGTTTTTCCCCGATTCATTCTTCCATGAATTACTGAAACCAAAAATCAATTTATCCAAATTCAAGATATAATAAATCAAATAATTAAGGTTCTTAAAATTAGTGAGTTTTTAGTTCCCGAATATCCAACCGACCAATTAATTCTTTATAACGTACTCTATTTTTCTTTGACAAATAAGCCAGTAATCGTTGACGTTTTCCCAGAATTTTACGTAGACCTCGCTGAGATAAATAGTCTTTTCTGTGCAATTCTAAATGTGAAGTAAGTCTTCGTATCTTATTGGTGAAACTGAAAACTTGAAATTCAACAGACCCCTGGTTTTTTTCTTTTTCTTCTTGCAAAAAAACGGAACTGAATGCATTTTTTACCATAAAACTAAAAATTCTCCCCCTTTTTATTTTCGTGTTTAAAGATCTAAATTTTACCGATCAGAAATAAAAAAAAATTATAATAATGCCAACCACTTAATCGGGTATACTTAATTAAATTACGGACTCCTAATTTTATCAAATCGTTTTTTTATAAATTTATAAAAAAAAATGAGTCAATGAGCAATCTAATTTTCAATTTTAGTCGTATAGTATAGAAATATAAAAGAAAAGGACAGCACTTATAATAATAATATAATAAAAGATAATAAGTTTTAGAGCTAAAAATAGAAATAATTAAAAAATAAAAGGATTCCTTTGAGTTATTTATAGATCTAAATGATACGTCAACGTTATTGAATTAGTATCATGTATAAGAATGAAATGTAAGATAGCACATGTGTATATGTGTGTATATGCGGTTGCTTTCAGATATCAGATATGCTACAGGATATATAGATAAAATCTAGCACCCTCTTTCATTGTGGATACATATGTATCCTTACCATATTGAAATGGCTGCCATTAGTGGTATCAAACCAATAGCGATTTATACAAGCTAAATCTTCTAATTGATAGGTTGGCCAAAGAAATAATTTTATTAATTTATTTTTCTCTATCTCAAGATTTGTGCTTTTATCCAAAAATTGATCGCAGTTTTTTACGTTTTTCCCATCGCAAAATACTAGATTTCTATCGCGACCGTTCCCATTTCGGGAATCCAAACAAATTAGAATTCTAAACTCTCTACGACGTCTAAGTGATAAAATATTTTCGGGAACGGGCAAAACATAATGATTTTTGTTTTGATTTTCAGTTATTTTTTGATGTCTTGCAATGGATTTATCAATATATATATTTTCTCGGTTTCCTTTATTAGTTTTGTCCTTACTCTTATGAACGAATGAAATACTTATGGTTTGATACATAAGAAATTTTCCACCCTTTGTAATAGACAGACACACCGGTTCAATAATAAATATACTCTTTCTCATTAATTCTGTAAGAGTTAAATCTTTCTGAATCAGCATTATATCCAGACTAATTTCTCCCCGTTGAATAGAGGATATAGCAATTTCTCTTGGGTTTATCAATCTAAGCAGGAAACAATATATCTTGATATTATTGAGCATTCTTTGATTTAAAGAATCATCCCATCTCAATTGAAAAAGCAAATATCTTTTAAGAAATAAATGGAGTTCCGCTTCTGTATTGCTTTGGTATTCTTTTTTCTTTCTACGTTTTTTTATGTTTGATCCCATCCCATAATCTTCTTCAAGATCTTTTTCTTTAACTGATCCGTGATTCCTTCGGTTTTGTGCATCTGATCTAGGATTCCCTCGAGTTGCAGATTCTTTTTCTTTTTTCTTTCCATTTTCTAATTCAAGATAGTTTGTTTTATTCGATGACAGATCCTTTTTTGGATTTTCATTGATATTTTTAGTTGCACTAATATTTACATCTCCATTAAAATGTAAAAGAAGTAATTTGATGGGTATGAACCAGGGTTTCATTTTATATGAATTATAAAGGAGTGCAAATTCTGGGAAGAACCAAAGTTTAAGATTCGATATGGGACGATTTCGTATTTGTTCATTCATTCCCATCCAATCAAACCTTTTATTGGAAGGCTTTATTTGTTGATGAATTGTCAGACCTTTCTTCTCCATTTTTTTGACATTAATAGTCTTAGTCTTTTTATGACTGTTGGTATTGATCCAGGTCTCAATATCGACCGTATTTCTAAGACAAAAATGGATCATTTTCCAATCCCCATATTTTCTATCCGGATTTTTATCCACATCCACAATACCATTTTTTCCTAGATAATTATTGCTAAGAATATCTCCCATTCCATCAAATAATTTGTATTTCCTTGTGTTGTAATTAGAAGAAATCCCTTGGTGATTGTTTACTTGTAATGGTGATACATAAATAGATGAGTTCTTCGTATCTTTATAAGATGTAGATTTAGATGATAAAAGATCATATCCATAGTCTTTTTGATTTGGTAATTTATAATAAATTACTTGGTCTTTTTCATAAGAATCCCGTTTGTTGAAATCTTTATTTTGGGCCATCCAACCTTGATTAACTTTATTTCGCCATTTTCCTGGTACTAATTTAGACCATCTAATCTTAGATAAATTATATTGATAATGACCCCTTAACCCTGTTTTCCATTTATTTATTCCAAAATTTTTAATTTTTTTATTTTGGAATTCGGAATGCAATATTCCTTGGGTTCCAAAATAATCTTTTATTTCATTTATAAGAAAAAGGGATGTTCCGTTATATTGAAGGACAAATCGTAACTTATCCAAGTTAATAACTTGGATTTGTGATAATTTGTAAAAGACATATGCTTGTGACAAAGAGGATAAGTTCTTTGAATTCTTACTAAGATTAGAAAGGGACTTTCTAAAGTTAATTGTATTTTGATTTGTTTTATCAATACCTTCTCGATTGGCTTTAATATTGGAAATGTATTTACTCATATATATATTTTTTGATTCAAGAAAAAGTGGTGTATTGATCTGAAGAATATTAATAATAAATAAGAAGATATATATATATATCCTTTCAAAGAAAAATTTTATAACAAAAATGGATTTACGGATTAATCGAATATTTCTTCTTTTAAACATCGGCCCACAAATTTTTGGAGATTCAAATCTTTCAGCATCATTACTTTTTTTGTTTTTCTTGTCTTTTAGAATTTTTCCTATTTGAGTTCTGATTCGATTTGTTCTATCAGTTAGATCTTTTATTTTTTTTTCGTTCAGTGAATAATTTGTCCAATCGAGAGATTTCATTTGACTGGACGAGTCATAAATAATACTATTACTGATTCTCGAATCTTTTTCTTTTTTAGTTTCATTCGATCCAGATACTTCTTTCAACCCCAAAAATCGAGTTGGATTTATTTTTAATAGTTCTTTAATTATTCTTTGTATAAAGATAATGTTTTTTATAATCCATGTCTTTATTTCTTTTGAGATTATTAGAACGAAATTTTTTCTTTCTATTAGAATTAGAAAACAATTAGTTTTCCATTTCAGAATTTTTTTTCTTAGTTCTTTAAAAATGGAGTCAAAAAATGAAGATCTTTTTCGTGGAGAACCAAAAGGTAGTTCAGCTTCCATTCCCAAAACCGTTAAAAAACAAAAATCATCGTTTTTTTTATCTTTCTTTTTTAGTAGATCTCTATAAGGGGAGGCTAGTTTAGATCTGTGCCAAGGTTTCAAACGGAAAGGAAATAATATTTTTATTTGAATACCATCTATTAACCAGTTTTTTGGAAATTCTGTTTCCGATAATTGAACACCATTATACGTGCATTTAACATGCATTTCCCTCTTCCAACCCTTTAAATCCTCGGACCACTCGGGAAATTGAAATAATAGCATACGACCCATATTTTTAGCTATTATCAATGACGGTAATATAATATATCTTCTAAGAATTGATTGTGTTACTAAGATTGAACCTCTTATTATTTGAGCAAATATAATGCTATCCCAGGCTTCCGCTATTTCTATTCGTGCTTGATCTTCTAGTCTGTCCGTCGCTCTTTTGTCCGCTTCTTTTTTCTCTTGTTCGTTTGTATCTTCTTCCACATAATCCGAAATTTCGAATTCTGTATTTTTACCCATCCTATTTAGAAAAATTAATTTAAAAAGTTCGGAGATATCAAACAAAAAAAGAGGGGGGTTGTCTATTCTGTCAAAAAAAAACGGGGAATGTACATTTGCTTGAAACAATTCCAAAATTGCTATTTTACGTCTTTGAGCGCGCATGGATCCTTTTATTATGTCTCGACGAAAATCTGATTGTTGAGAATAAT